TTCCTAAAAATTGGTTAAGAGAGGGTTTTCAGATCAAAATCCTATATCCTTTTCATTTAAAACCTTGGCACAGATCGAAACTACGACTCTCTGATAGAGATCGAAAGCAACAAGATGATTTTGATTCTTGTTTTTTAACAGTTTTAGGAAAGGAAACAGAATATCCGTTTGGTCCTCCTCGAAAAACACCTTCCTTTTTTGAACCCATTTTTAAAGATATAGACTATAAAGTCGAAATAAGAAAATTGAATTTTAGAGTTCGAAGAGTTTTAAAAAAAATAAAAAAAAAACAATCAAAAGCAGTTTTATTTGTAAAACAAAAAATAAAAGAACTTTTAAAAGAAAATAAAATTCCATTATTTATACCGACAGAAATATATGAATCAAGTGAAACTCAAACAGAAAAGGATTCTATAATCAGCACTCAGATAATTCATGAATCACTTACTCAAAATCGATCTACAGGTTGGACAAATTATTCACAGGCCGAAGAAGAAATGAAACATAGAATTGATAGAAGAAATACAATCAGAAATCAAATAGAAATAATAAAAAAAAAAAAAAAAGTAACGCCGGGAATAAAAAAAAATAATAATGGAGAATCACCCCCAAAAATTTGGAAAATATTAAAAAGAAAAAATATTGAATTAATAGTTAAATTTTTCATTGAAAAAATATACATAGATATCTTTCTATGTATCATTAATATACGCAGAATCACTCTACAAATTTGTATGGAATCAACCAAAAAAATTCTTGATAAATACATTGACAATAATGAAATAAATCAAGATCAAGAAAGGATTAATAAAACAAAAAAAAATCAAATTGACTTCATTTCGCCTATGACTATAAAAAAGGCTTTTGATAATCTTAGAAATAGTAAGCGGAAGTCACATATTTTTTTTAATTTATCTTACTTGTCACAAAAATATGTATTTTTAAAATTATCACAAACCCAAGTTATTAACTTCAATAAGTTAAGATCTCTTCTTCAATATAATGGACCTTCTTTTTTTCTTAAGAATGAAATAAAAGATCTTTTTGGAAGACAAGGAATATTTGATTCCGAAGTAAGACATAAGGAACTTCCAAATAATGGAATGAATCCATGGAAAAACTGGTTAAGAGGTCATTATCAATACGATTTATCGCAGATTACATGGTCTAGATTAATCCCACAAAAATGGAGAAATGGACTAAATCAATGCCATACGTCTCAAAATAAGGATTTAAATAAATGGTATTCCTATGAAAAAGACCAATTATTTGATTCAAAAAAAAAACAAAATTCGAAAGTATATTTATTACCAAATAAAGAGGAAAATTTTCAAAAAAACTATAGATATGATCTTTTATCATATAAATATATTCATTCTGAAACTAAGAAGAAGGCCTCTATTTATAGATCATCATTAGAAACAAATAAGAATCAAGAAAATTCCAACAGAAATAACGAAAAAATTTTTAGCATACTCAATCCTATCAAGAATTATCTAGGAAAAAGTGATATTATATATACGGAAAAAAATACAGATAGAAAATATTTGGGTTGGAAATTTAGTACAAATATTGAGGTTGAACCTAAAAAGGACCAAATCAGGGATAAACTTAATAATAAAGGTAATGGTCTTTTTTATCTTCCAATTGATTCAAATTCTGAAATTAATTACAATAAGGTCTTTTTTGATTGGATGGGAATGTCTTTTGATTGGATGGGAATGAATGAAAAATTCTTAATCTTAAATCGCCTCATGTCGAATCCGAAAGTTTTTTTCTTTCCAGAGTTTGTGATACTTTATCATAAATATAAAGAGAAACCTTGGTTTATCCCAAGGAACTTACTTCTTTTTAATTTGAATATAAATCCAAATTTTATTGAAAATAAAAATATCGAGGGAAAACAAGAGGAGAATGAGGTTTTTTTAAATTTTAGTCCATCAAATTCAAAACAATATTTTGAATTAAAGAATCAAAACAATATTGAAGAATATTTTTTAGAATCCATTGAAAAACTAAAAATATTCCTTAAAGGAGATTTTCCTTTGCAATTAAGATGGACTGGACGTTTGAATCAATTGAATCAAAAAATGCTGAATAATATCCAGATATATGGTCTGCTGGTTAGCCTCATAAATGTAAGAAAAATTACTATATCCTATATTCAAAGGAAAGAAATGAATCTGGATATAATGAGGAGGCGTTTAAATCTTACACAATTAACGAAAAAGGGAATATTAATTATGGAACCTGCCCGTCTATCTGTAAAAAATGACGGACAGTTTTTTATGTATCAAATCATAGGTATTTCCTTGGTTCATAAAAGTAAGCACCAAAGTAATCAAAGATACCGAAACCCCAAAAATGTTGCTAAGAATACTTTTGATGAATCCATTTCAAGACATAAAATAAAAACTCTAAATAGAGACAAAAATAATTTTGATTTGCTTGTTCCTGAAAAAATTTTATCGTCTAGACGTCGTAGAGAATTGAGAATTCTAATTTCTTTCAATTTAAATTTAAAGAATCAGAATGGTGTGCATAGAAATAATTTATTTTGCAAGGAAAACAAGATAAAAAACTGGAGTCAATTTTTGGAGGAAAGTAAAAATTTTGACAGAAAAAAAAATGAATTAAATAAATTAAAGTTCTTTTTTTGGCCTAATTATCGATTAGAAGATTTAGCTTGTATGAATCGCTATTGGTTTGATACCAATAATGGGAGCCGCTTGAGTATGTTAAGGATATATATGTATCCCTGATTCAAAATTTTGAGTTTCCTATATATTCTATTGTTCTATGAATTTTTCATTTTTTCTTATGTCCGTGACCGTGTTATATGCAAGCAACCCGATGCGCATATGCGCTGTCTTACATCCCAGTCTAGGATACCTGAATATTAAGGAAATGGGGTATCAATTAAATTAATCAATCGAATCTTCGGACTGAACTATTTGGTATCGTTTTTTTGTATCACTATACAAATGAACTCAAAAATTGGATTGATTAATTTAATTGATAAAACTAGGAATGTATAAAGAAATTATGATTATTGTATATACTACATTAAAATTTCTGACATTATTATTACTGATCAATAAAATAAATATCTGTAAAAAGGGGAGTGTGAAATTATTTTATGGTAAAAAATTCATTTATTTCAATTATTTTGCAAGAACAAGAAGAAAACAAAGAAAACAGCGGATCTGTTGAATTTCAAGTAGTAAGTTTCACCAACAAGATACGGAGGCTTACTTCACATTTGGAATTGCACAAAAAAGACTATTTATCTCAAAGAGGTCTACGGAAAATTCTCGGAAAACGTCAACGGCTGCTGGCTTATTTGTCAAAAAAAAATAGAGCACGTTATAAAGAATTAATAGGGCAGTTGGATATTCGAGAGAGAAAAACTCGTTAATTTGAAGAGTTAGTTTGAATTATTGGCTTAAAGTTTGGTGAACTTCTTTTCGCTTTCAGCAATTCATGGAAGAATGAATCAGGAAAAACCTATGACTGTACCAGCTACAAGAAAAGACCTCATGATAGTCAATATGGGACCTCACCACCCATCAATGCATGGTGTTCTTCGACTAATTGTTACTTTAGATGGTGAAGATGTTATTGACTGTGAACCAATATTGGGTTATTTACACAGAGGTATGGAAAAAATTGCAGAAAATCGAACAATTATACAATATTTGCCTTATGTAACACGTTGGGATTATTTAGCTACTATGTTCACAGAAGCAATAACTGTAAATGCGCCAGAGCAATTAAGCAATATTCAAGTTCCTAAAAGGGCCAGTTATATCAGAGTCATTATGTTGGAGTTAAGTCGTATAGCTTCGCATTTGTTATGGCTTGGCCCTTTTATGGCAGATATTGGGGCACAGACTCCTTTCTTCTATATTTTTCGAGAAAGAGAATTGATATATGACCTATTCGAAGCTGCCACCGGTATGCGAATGATGCACAATTTTTTTCGTATTGGCGGAGTCGCTGCTGATTTACCTTATGGCTGGATAGATAAATGTTTGGATTTTTGCTATTATTTTTTAACAGGAATTGCTGAATATCAAAAGCTTATTACAAGGAATCCCATTTTTTTAGAACGAGTTGAAGGAGTAGGCATTATTGGTGGAGAGGAAGCAATAAATTGGGGTTTGTCGGGACCAATGCTACGAGCTTCCGGAATACAATGGGATCTTCGTAAAGTTGATCATTATGAGTGTTACGACGAATTTGATTGGGAAGTGCAATGGCAAAAAGAAGGGGATTCATTAGCTCGTTATTTAGTACGAATCAGTGAAATGACAGAATCCATAAAAATTATTCAACAGGCCCTAGAAGGAATTCCGGGAGGTCCCTATGAAAATTTAGAAATCCGCCGCTTTGATAGAGTAAAAGATACTGTATGGAATGAGTTTGATTATCGATTCATTAGTAAAAAACCTTCTCCAACTTTTGAATTGTCGAAGCAAGAACTTTATGCAAGAGTCGAAGCACCAAAGGGAGAATTGGGAATTTTTCTGATAGGAGATAAGGGTGTTTTTCCTTGGCGATATAAAATTCGCCCACCGGGGTTTATTAATTTGCAAATTCTTCCTCAGTTAGTTAAAAGAATGAAATTGGCTGATATTATGACGATACTAGGTAGTATAGATATCATTATGGGAGAAGTTGATCGTTAAAATGATAATTGAGACAACAGAAGTACAAGCTATCAATTCTTTTTCTAGATTGGAATCCTTAAAAGAGGTCTATGGGATCATATGGATGCTTATCCCTATTTTTACTCCTGTATTAGGAATCACAATAGGTGTATTAGTAATTGTTTGGTTAGAAAGAGAAATATCTGCAGGTATACAACAACGTATTGGTCCTGAATACGCAGGACCTTTGGGAATTCTTCAAGCTCTAGCAGATGGTACCAAATTACTTTTCAAAGAGAATCTTCTTCCATCTAGAGGAGATACTCGTTTATTCAGTATTGGACCATC